TTTTGTGTTTACGAGCCAAAGTTTTAACACAAGAAAGTCGAAGTATATATTTTATTCGATACAAACTCTTTTTTCTTGAGGATCCGCTATAATAATGAGAAAGATTTCTGCATATACGGACAAATCGGTCGATAATATCAGAATCCGAGAAATCGGCCCAGGTCGGTTTACTAATGGGATGCCCTACTGCGTTACAAAATTTCATTTTTGCTAATGATCCAATCAAAGGAATAATTGAAACTGTTGTATCAAGTTTATTCATAGTATTATCTATTAGAAATACATTTTCTAGCATTTGACTCCGTACCACTGAAAGGTTTAGTCGTACACTTGAACTTGAAAGATAGCCTAATAAGGCGAAAGAATGCTTGTATAATGATAGTGGGTTTTTATAGATCTTTTTTGGTTGAAAGCACACATCAAAATGACATTGACATAAATTGACAAGGTAATCTTTCCATTTTTTCATCAGAAGAGGCGTATCTTTTGAGACCAAAATGGATTTTCCTTGATATCTAACATAATGTATGAAAGGATCCTTGAGCAAGCATAAGCTGTCCCGAAAATCCTTAGTAAAGACTTCTACAAAATATTCTATTTTTCCATAGAAATATATTCGCTCAAGAAAGAACTGAGAAAATGTTAATCGGAAATGAAAGGATTGATTACGAAGAAAAAAGAAAACGGACTCGTATTCATATACATGAGAATTATATAGGAACAAGAATAATTTTGGATTCTTTTTTGCAAAAATGGAAATAGATTTCTTTGGAATAATAAAACTGTTCCAATTCCAATACTCGTGAAGAAAGAGTCGTAATAAATGCAAAGAGGAGAGATCTTTCACCCAATAGCGAAAGATTTGAACCAATTTTTCTAGATGGATGGGGTAAGATATTAGAACATCTGACACATAATTTAAATGTGGGAATTTGCCCTCTAAAAAAGGAAATATTGAATGAATTGATCGTAAATTATGAGATTTTCTTATTTCTGACCCTTCTAAAGAGGATACTAATCGTAAGGAAAATGGAATTTCCACAATAACTGCAAACCCCTCCAATATCAGTTGAAAATACAAATTTTTGTTATATCTAAAAAATGGATTTTGGTTAGAATCATTAACATAAATAATCAAATGATTCTGTTGATACATTCGAGTAATTAAACGTTTTACAATTAGTAAACTATATTTATTGTCATAACCTACATTTTCTAACAAAATAGATCTATTTAAGTCACGATCATGAGCAAATGTATAAATATACTCCCGAAAGATAAGTGGGTATAGGAAGTCGTTTTTTCGAGATCTATCTATTTCTAAATTTCTTTGAGATTTCTCTATTTTCATTTTAAATTCAATTTAATTGAAGCAAAGATAGGGGGTTTATTGGGTTATTAAATGATACATAGTGCGATACCATAAAAACAAAATAGTAGAATATAAAAAGAATAGATACCTCGGAAATAGTTAAACTCATCAACGGACTCTCTATCCTCTCTTTTTTCCATCTAATTGGTTTATGTTCATTTCTAATTGGTTTATGTTCATTTTCATTATAGGGTAATAGGGTGACTAGAAATCCTTTACTTTTTCAAGTCAATCACTCTTTTTTGATTTTGGAAAAAAAAATTTCTTTATCAATATACTCTTTCTTCTACACATTCAACTCCCCTTCATAGTGGAGAATAGCTAATAGTTAGGACTCATTAAAAAAATCGAAAATCCACTCAAGAAAAAACCTTTCCCGCATCAGGCACTAATCTATTTTTAACGTCTAATTAGATCGGAAAATCATTCAAATTAAGAACGGGAGCTCGTTGCTTTTTTATTTCCCTATAATTGGAACCGCGGAGCCCTATCCATTTATTAACTCGACCCAACCTCAACTTTGAATTCATTTTTTTTTTTTTCAGAATTTTCTATTGATACGACATGCTGTTTTTTCCATTCATTCCAACCTCAACTTTGAATTCATTTTTTTTTTTTTCAGAATTTTCTATTGATACGACATGCTGTTTTTTCCATTCATTCCTTTCAGGATCAGTCGTGGTCTTACAAATAATACCAATGGTATGGACGAATTCCTTTCTTCGTACAAATGTATAAAAGCTGTTAGCCGCACTTAAAAGCCGAGTACTCTACCATTGAGTTAGCAACCCCAATACAAATAAAATAATTAAGTTATGTAGATAGAATCGGAATCAAAAATCAAAATAAATCAAAGAGAATAAATAAAGAGATTGAATCGTACGACACAATCAAAACATTAAACTAACAAGAAATGAACACGAAATGAAATAGAAAAATTTCTAATCGATTCGGAACATAAAAAAAAAAAATAAAGAACAGATCAGATAAGAATAGAAAAGATTCTCAAATAAAAAATATAGCAAATAAAAATATAGATAAAGTTAAAAACAATTAAAAAAATGTAAATATTTATTTTTATACATTTTTCTAATAGAACAATACATTTACATTTTTTTTTTCCAATCAAAAAAAAAGATTTTTGTATCACAACAAATCCAATAAACCTATCATTTCATTTGAATGAAGAAAAAAAACCAAACCGTTGGAATAGATATAAAGAAATCTACAGATAAGATCTAATTACCCAGATCGGATTATATTTATTTGATACACTGTTGTCAATATGAATGTAAATGTGTTAATAAAAAAATACACAATGAAGAAAACAAAAGAATTAATTCAAATTAACTCCATATTTTATTGATATTTTATTGTGATATATTATCATATAAATATTTTTTGATTTCCAATACTAATATTAGCAAACCAATAAGATAAGACGAAGAAATAAGTAGTTCTCTTTGAATCTTCATCTTCAAGTGACTCGATAGGACCGGGTCGTCAATCCCACACGTCTTCAAGTACCAAGGACTCATAAAAAATCATTAAAAAGATTTAATTAAAAAATAGCCTATCTCGATCTCTGAAATGAAGTTAGTTAAAAAAAAAAAAAATAAATGTGTAACATATGTATTTTCTTTGTTTGTTAATGAGATTCGAACAGACATTGAAAAAGATTTAATTAAAAAATAGCCTATCTCGATCTCTGAAATGAAGTTAGTTAAAAAAAAAAAAAATAAATGTGTAACATATGTATTTTCTTTGTTTGTTAATGAGATTCGAACAGACATTGAAAATGATCATGGGATGTGTGATAATGAATGATAAATCAAATAAAGAATGATCCCATCTTATTGGATGCTAGACTCTCTTTTTATAGGTACAAAGCCAAAGAGGTACAGATGAATTCATTGTTTCCTTTTTTTTTCACCCTAAGCCAGCCCGAGGATAAAGATATAATGAAAAACCTAACTATAAATAGGAGGTAGAAGGTTGTTCAAAAAAACAATCTTTATTTTTATATATAGAATTTTGATATAGAGAATAAATATGCTCTGGGACGGAAGGATTCGAACCTCCGAATGGCGGGACCAAAACCCGTTGCCTTACCGCTTGGCCACGCCCCATTTCTATTTTGATTCAACACTAATCAAACTAATATTGGTATTGGTTCTTTGTCAATTCCCGTCCCCAAAAATATCTATGAAATGGATTAGCTTGTTGTTTGCATTTTGATATGTGTAGATATAGAATTAAACTGAATTTATTGATCATAATATAGAATTCCATTAAGATATTGTATGAAAATATGATTTCTTTTATTCTTTTTTTAGCTGATAATTGAAGGATTTTTGATTGGCTGAGTTTAAAGTTTTTTATCTAACTTAACTCTATTTTATATCAATTTATATTATTTTTTATATCAATTATCAATGGCATATTAATAACTCAGTCAAAATACAATTATCTTCAAGAACAAAATGTTTGTTATGCTTAATATTTTTAATTTGATTTGTATCTGTCTTAATTTTGCCCTTTATTCAAGCAGTTTTTTCTTCACAAAATTGCCTGAAGCCTACGCTTTTTTGAATCCAATCGTAGATGTTATGCCAGTAATCCCTGTGTTCTTTTTTCTATTAGCCTTTGTTTGGCAAGCTGCTGTAAGTTTTCGATGAGATTTTTAATACTGTCCTAGAATAATTCTTGATTTATTCAAGAGGAAAAATTATAATAATTGATAAGATCAGATAAGTCTTATAGTATAGGCCCTTAATTCAAACATTGAAGTTATTGTATAGACGTGAAAAATCTAGATTACCTACCTCATCTCCTCATTCTGAACTTTTTTTCCATTCTATTAAAAGAAACCTATTAGATTAGAGCCCACCGAAATATCTAATTTTCGGTATGAAAGAAAATTTTTGGCAACGAAAGACTCAACTCTTATTACAAATGAATTTAGAAAAATGCTTTTCTATTTCGAGAAATTTCTAGAAACCACTTCATTTCTTGGTGTCAAAATATGATATGTGGTATAAAAATAGAGAATCTATTTTCTTTTTTTCCAAACAAAAAAAGATCTTGGAGATTGTCTAATGCTTACTCTCAAACTCTTTGTTTACACAGTAGTAATATTCTTTGTTTCTCTTTTCATCTTTGGATTTTTATCTAATGATCCAGGGCGTAATCCTGGACGTGAAGAATAAAAAAAAAGAAGGCTTTTTCCTTGCTTGATTTTTATTAAATGTTCTTAGAATTTTATCTATTCTACATCTTTAACTATTAGAAAATAAATAAAGAAAAAGGCTTGAAAAAAAAAAAAATACCAAGTCATCAACGGAACCGGAAAGAGAGGGATTCGAACCCTCGGTACGAATAACTCGTACAACGGATTAGCAATCCGGCGCTTTAGTCCACTCAGCCATCTCTCCCAATTGAGAAAAGATAATTTCTATGTTACATTACACAACAATACACAACAAGTAGAGCTTGAAAATCAAAGTTTCTATCTTTCTTTTTTTTATCTTTTTTATTACTATATTATAATAGTCTTAATATATTAGTATTCTAATTAGTATTATGTATTATATTAATTTAATATTAAATTAATATTGAATTACTATTA